TGGTTCAAATTTATCCTGAATTTTTGTTTTGTGACTGAAAATCCACAATAGGTTTTTCAATATAAAGGGGGGAGGGGGTGTTTTTAAATAGTGTGTTTGTTTTAAGATACTATACAATCAATCGAAGAAATGTATCCAATCCAAAGAGAAAAGTATGGAATATTTTCATATATTTTTTTGTATCGTTTTGGCGACATGGCCGAGCGGTAAGGCGGGGGACTGCAAATCCTTTTTCCCCAGTTCAAATCTGGGTGTCGCCTGATCAACAAAAAAATCGGAATACCTTATTATGTTTTGCTGAGATAAATTGACAAATTTTTTTCCAGCAGAAGTAAGCGGGGGAGAGGACTCTTGATACTTGCTTGATTCTATAAGCATCTGGCGGTTCTGTTCTCTAAAATGAAAATGCTGTAAATCCTTGCGTCTAGGCTTCAGTTCAAGGAAAGATTATATTAGTGAATATTGAATGAAAAAGAATCGTTAAATCTTAATATGACAGCTCTTCTATTATTAATGTAGTGTTTATTAATTAGGTCTTGAATTAATTTGGATAGACGAACGAGGAATTTATTTGATTATTAATTTATTAGTTGCGTACGTAAAGGCCGAAAGATACTTTGTTCGTATATAGACTCATGAAATTCTCTCTGTGCTCCTGCATTCAATTTAATATTGATTGGCTTTAATGTAATAGACTATCTTCCGATTGTTTCACAGAGACAAACAGGAGACGTAACGTAAGGATTAGATAAAATGAGAAATAGGGTATGCGATAGATAGTGATCTATCTTGACTCTATATTTTTATACTTTTTACTTAATGAAATGAAAGTCAACAAAAGAAAGACTAGGTCTTATTATTTCTACATGTTAGTAACATTCCCTTGAAACTTCCAGGGGTGTATCTACGTATTTTGCTTGCGCTTAGTGTTTTCCGATTCTACTAGAAATCATATAGGAACCTGTTAGAATTTATAATTGTGAGTTTATTGGATTGTTTCATCAACGGTATTGGGTCAGAATTCCCTTTTGACTCTGCGCCAGGGATTCCACTATTATTAATGAACATAATAATGATTAGTGAACATTAATGGAATAATTCCTTCATATTTATAGAGATAGGGGATATAATTCACATGGATATAGTAAGTCTCGCTTGGGCTGCTTTAATGGTAGTCTTTACATTTTCTCTTTCACTCGTAGTATGGGGTAGAAGTGGACTCTAGAAGTACTACTAATTGAGTTTGATTCCTCAAACTCAACCCATATCAATTGTTTTATAGATCGTTCTGCAAAGTCCTTTTTTTTACTGTTAAAATAGAAAAGAAAATAATTATGTTATTAAGTGGATACAGACTTCCTATGGGAAACAACATAGACATAGTGGTTGTCCAACAATATACTACACATAATAAAATATTGCCTTGGGCAAGTCACATATTGCGCGTTCCCGCTTTTTTTTATTCTTTTAGAAATCTTATTTATGTTATGCTTGCTTTATTGAACTCATTTCATATCATGGTTCAAACGTTAAAAATTAGCGGGCTTTACTAATCCTTTTCGAAATCCAAAGAGGTTCCCATGGAAATGAACCACTGGATCATCTGTCAACTGATCAATCAATTACTTCTTCAGAATACTAAAAAAAGATTATTTTATTTTCTTTTTATTAATTATTAATATAGGCCTATACTCTTTTTTCCTTCGTCAATTTGATTCTTTCAATGGATATCGGGATTCATATTGAATAGAATCAGAAATTCTAGGAATTAGAATTGTAAGAGTAAGAATTGCCCTTCGATTTTTTCAGATTGATGATTGGAATCAACACAAATTAAATAGATGAAGCAAAGAAATAGAATTGTTACATTATGTAAATACATTACATATATGTAATTGATATCTATGAAGATACATATTGCAGATTGATCTATATTAAACCTCTATCTTTATACAGTACGACTTTATATACTACACTACAATAACAATAATAAGTATGGTAGAAAGATTCATATATTTCTTTCTACCATACTATCGAATCTCATAAAATACTGATGATTCTAGTCCGCTTATTTCATTTAAGACACGAAATCTTAATACTTTTCATTTTCTTTTTTCTTTTCAATCATTGATAAGAACTAAACAGTCAAGTTTAATTCAAATTAATCATTTTGACTGACTGTTTTTACATATATTATAAGTAAAAAAGCAGTAGGAACTAGAATGAACAGTGCAGTAGCAATAAATGCGAGAATATTTACTTCCATAATCTCATCGTTTCATTTTTAATTAATTCGCAATAACTCGGGATTTAATCCCATAGAGCTGATAAATCTTTCGCCTGTAAATTCAATATTCAATGGGATGAATTACATCTCGACGATATCGAATCGGAGCAATATCATGAATAACAATATCTGAGCTATCAAATTGATTCATCGTCGAGAATTAAATAGTATAACATAGGAAGATCTTTTATCCATACCGAATTCAAATTTTGATTCCTGATCCGATAAATAATTCCTTTACTTTCTTTATCATTCTTTTCCATTCTTTCTTTTCTATAACCTACGTACCTCCTTGTGGAATCATCTGATGAAATATCATATGACCGCCTTTACACTTACTTACATTGGTTATAAAAAACCCCAATAAAATAACCAATAGAAGCGAAATGTAAAAAGGAAGAAGTTTAGTTCTAAACCCCCTTTTTATGATCTAATCTTCTTGGAAAACAAAGAAGTAGTATAAATAAGGAGAGTCCGGGTATAAAAAAATCGAGTATTCCATCAAATTCATTAAAAAGTTTGTTCTTTCTTCGGCAAGACCCTTAAACTTAAAAAAGATTATTCATTCCCTCACAAAGAGAGATAGGATCTTCTTTGAGCTTTATTTTATTAATATCCCATTTCCTTGGATTAATTTTGGGATACATATATCAAAAATTCAGTGTGAAATTTGAATGAGATAAATTGGTTCAAATTCACATTAATAATTGAAATTCTTAATTGAGGTTGCACAAAATCGGAGCCCTAAAGGGATATACTTTTAATCTTAAAAGTATTATATCAAGGTTACTATGTTAAGTTAATCTTTTTTGTATCGTACAAATTCCATTTCTGTATAGCCCCCCTGTAAACATATAGTACTCTATTACGCAGATCGGGAATAATCGAAAAAGCCAGACTCCGTACGGTATTTGTTGGAATCCTGAATATAATTTTACCAATCATTGTACTAATCTACAGTTGAATAAATGGTAATTCCCATATTTATTTGATGAGAAATGTGAAACTAATAAATAAATAAAATAGGAGGGTATCCTCTTGTGAATGAAATTCTGCTATTTCTTTTGTTCTCCTTTTCACAGCAAACGCAGAGATGAATTGATGTATTTTTTTTATTGGATTTGGATCTGTCGGGACTGACGGGGCTCGAACCCGCAGCTTCCGCCTTGACAGGGCGGTGCTCTGACCAATTGAACTACAATCCCAAGGAAATCAAGTGTACATCATACATATTCTTATGATTTAATTCAAACCCTTTCTATTTTATTTCTATTTTATTTAGATTAGAATAGTCGTATTGTAACAGAAACGCGAGTAATATATTTGATATACCCACGGATATGCACTTTAGTGAGAGCGACTCACGGATTGTTAATAATCCTTTCGTTTTTTATAAATTGATTAATAATCAAATAAAGCTTTCAATGAAAAAAAAAGAGTTTTTTTATTTATTCTTTATTTTATTCTTTTCCTTATACTTCCAGATCCTTATATGAATCTAGTATGAATCTAGATCATTAGCAAGCAAGATCAGAATTTGTGAGAAAAAATAAAGAGAGCAAATGAACGGCGGTAAAATATATCAGAAAATTTTAGTTTTTTTATTCTTCCGTATTCCGATCAGGCATTTCTGGGGAACAACAAATGGGGTTCTATCATTTCATGGTGGATCGGCCAATTATTGGGCCGAGCTGGATTTGAACCAGCGTAGACATATTGCCAACGAATTTACAGTCCGTCCCCATTAACCGCTCGGGCATCGACCCAGGAAGAATCAATTCCCGGCTTATTGATAATCCATGATCAACTTCCTTTCGTAGTACACCTACCCCCAGGGGAATTCGAATCCCCGCTGCCTCCTTGAAAGAGAGATGTCCTGAACCACTAGACGATGGGGGCGAGTATGCCCGACCGCCATCATACCATGCTTATGCTCATTGTATGAAGAGTTTTTTAAAATTGTCAATATAATGTGGTATGATTAAATCTGAAAGATCTTTCCCTCTTTCCTGATTCCATAGAATCTTTTGATTCGTATTTATATTCATGAATCATTCATTCTAATCATATAATTTTTTTTTTTAATATTATTTTCATTAAATTTTATTCTAATTAATTAGAAATAGAATTATATCAAAGAATAAAATAAATAAAGAAAATGAATATAAGAATAAATCGATATTATTAAAATTATTAATATTAAAAAAAATCTGAAAATATGGGAAGAAGGATAGGGATCAACAAGTTATTGAAAATTGTTTTTCTCTAAGAATTAAGAAGAATTAAGTTCGGGGAACAAGTAAAAAAAATCTTTTTATCAATGATTCTACGAAAGATCTTATATCTATGTTGAATTGGTAAGTCTATGTATCAATCAAATTAATTTCGTTATGATGGGGGTCAATTCAATTAGGGTCGGTTAGGGTCGGTTTTGAAACAATTCATTGCATTTATAAAATCCAATCTTAATAAACCATTTTTTTATTTTACCTATACTCACTAGAGAAATTGAATTTATCGTTCTTGTATGTACATATATATATATTAGAATAAGTAGACTCATAGTGGGTAATGACTTATTCAGTAATTAAATAAAAAAAATGGGCCCTTTTAACTCAGTGGTAGAGTAACGCCATGGTAAGGCGTAAGTCATCGGTTCAAATCCGATAAGGGGCTTTTACTTTCTTTACTTTCTAATAGTAAAAATTTCATT